CGTGCTCCCTGGCTGGAACCCCTACGGGGCCCCAATGGTTTGGACTTGAGTAGGCTGAAAAAAGACATACAACCTTGGCAAGAACGTCGTTCCGCGGAATATATGACTCATGCTCCTTTAGGTTCTTTAAATTCCGTGGGTGGCGTAGCTACCGAGATCAATGCAGTCAATTATGTTTCTCCTAGAAGTTGGTTAGCTACCTCGCATTTTGTTCTAGGATTCTTCCTATTCGTGGGTCATTTGTGGCATGCGGGAAGGGCCCGTGCAGCTGCAGCAGGATTTGAAAAAGGAATTGATCGTGATTTGGAACCGGTTCTTTTCATGACCCCTCTTAACTGAGCCAGGAGATCGAATGCCTGAAGTAGGCATTCATTTGATTCCATCATACATATTGGATTGGGATCAGGTCATACTGAAAAAGCTTTCCCTTTTCCTTTCTTTTTTTCAACTCATTTAGATCTATTTTTTCTGGCTCGGCTAGGTGGGATAGCCGAGTCAGTTCCCTTTATGACACCAGAGCGGGCGAAACCAATAAAGAAACAAATCTATTCAACGAGCAACAGGAGAGAGAGGGATTCGAACCCTCGATAGTTCTGAACAAAGAACTATGCCGGTTTTCAAGACCGGAGCTATCAACCACTCGGCCATCTCTCCGACTCCGAAAGACAATCTCTATTTTATTTGTATTCCCCTGAATCGAACATGACCCTATGAGTGGATACCCTCACTATCTATGGAAACATCCCAGGTGGGAATTTCGATCTATCTGTCTCTATAGATAGATAGATACAAGATCCAGCATGCCCGTTTGTGAAGTCAATCCAAATTTCTCCTCAACTCCATGTCCAAATAAAGTGGTAATAAGTCCTATAAGATCAATTAAGATCACTGGGTTCATGGTCAAATCCCTCCATGATGCATTTGATGACCCATTTTTGGCTTACATAGGGATCAAATGGTATAGGTCATTTCTTGGTAGCTTGGAGGATTAGAAGCATGACTATTGCTTTCCAATTGGCTGTTTTTGCATTAATTGCTACTTCATCAATCTTACTGATTAGTGTCCCCCTTGTATTTGCTTCTTCTGAGGGTTGGTCAAGTAACAAAAATGTTGTATTTTCCGGCACATCAGTATGGATTGGATTAGTCTTTCTGGTAGCTATACTTAATTCTCTCATCTCTTGAACCTATTCGGTAGTTCCCAGATCAAAAAATGAAATGACCCCTCCCTCAACTCCTTTCGGGTTGTGAGACACATGAAAATTCAATATCAAAGTCTCGAAAAGAAAGAAAAACTGGGACGGAGGGGTCAAACGTATTGAATGAAACAAGGAATTGAATTCTCCATTTTAGTAGAATAAAAGAATAGTATCTAATAGAAGAACAATTGGAATCTTCCTGAAGTAAGATAGTATCTCGCCCTGCACAAATAGGATCCAAACATCAGATATCCTATATCTATGGACCGATCCGTACGTATCAGGAATGAAAAAAAGCGGATATGGTTGAATGGTAAGATTTCTCTTTGCCAAGGAGAAGGCGCGGGTTCGATTCCCGCTATCCGCCTATGGGGAAGTCATGGAATAGGATAAATGATTGGGTATAGCGAACTACGATAGTGTAGTAGTTCTATCTTCCCCCTCCCTTTCCTTCCTCCCATCCCCAAAGAGAAATGTTCATTAAGTACTAGTTAACAGAGTCAGACCTCCCATTTTTTGGGAAAAAAAGGGATGGTGCGGAGACAGGATTTGAACCCGTGACCTCAAGGTTATGAGCCTTGCGAGCTACCAAGCTGCTCTACTCCGCCCTGAAAGAACTGGTAACTAATAGACAAAGAAGGCTTGGGTGTGCCCCTTGACCCTATACTATACAAATAGAATAGCCCATTTATACAGAATGGTCAAGGGGCCCTCTAGGATCATGGATCATAGAAAGCAATAAAAACGTGAAAGCATATTTGGATCCTTACCAACTTGATCGTGTTGCCCCTGGCAACAAACAGGTATGCACCATTTCACGAAGTATGTGCCCGGATAACCCAAAGTATCGATAGTTAGCTCTCGCGCTTCCGGTCGACAAACAACGTCGATGAAGCCGTGTAGGTGCACTATTACGCGGTGGGGATTGTAATTTTCCATGAATTTCCCATTTCTCACTCACCGCCGCAACTTTGCTTATTTCGTTTTTTGAGGATCGACGAATCAAATGATATTTCTGTTCCAATTTCTGCCTCTTCTTCTCCCTCTGAATCCAACTTTTCCTTGCCATAATGGTTCAGCTCCTATTTCTATTTATTTATTTGATTTCTTATTCTCAATGATACAAGTCGGATCCTAGAGGTAGAAATATAAGAAGGCGGACCCCCTTCTCCATCGAAACAAATGAGAGTGTCGTGGATACAGTACATTCAAAAAAATGAATTAACCAAATTTGCCCGATGTAGAGGCAATCAAGAAAGCTGCATAAGTGAATATATAACCTACAGAAAAGTGGGCTAATC